TTATTTGAGAGAAAAAAATAAGACTATGCCTTCGCCATATGAATATTAAGTAATAATAGCATGGCACTTTGAATTCGATATCAAAATAAAACAATTTTTATTGTTTTTTCAAAACATTTGATTATGTATCGAGAGAGTAGTATGAGATAAAAGGTATTTCCTGTTTTTTATATTGGAGATTCCAGTTCAGCGTCACAAACTTTTTTATTTTCACACCGGGGGCTTAGTTGTATTCTGAAAGAGTTCGAAAATAAAAAAAAGATTATTTTTTCCTTAATTTTACAAAAAGCAACTTTGGGATTGCTGAAACACAGACAAACCAAATAATATAATATTAATAATTAATAATAATAATAAATATATAAAGTATATAAAGCAACGGAACCATCATAGTATTTTTGAACTCCTACGAAAGGAAGGGTGGTAATTTGATCATTTACCGATCTGGGTCTGATAGATCCTATTTTTTTCTTTGATGGAAGGTAAAGGTCAATTTTATTATAGAGCCGTATGCAATGCATAAAAGATGCCCGTACGGTTGTGGTTGTTCAATTCTATCTTTTTTTTTCTTTTTATTCTTTATCTTTCTTTTCTATTCATCATGCAAAATAGAGGAACCCCTCTTTTGTTATACCATCAGGGTAATGATTCATCAACCTGCTAGTTCTTTTTATGAGGCACAAACGGGAGAATTTATCCTGGAAGCGGAAGAGCTGCTAAAACTGCGTGAAACCCTCACAAGGGTTTATGTACAAAGAACGGACAAACCCTTATGGGTTGTCTCGGAAGACATGGAAAGAGATGTTTTTATGTCAGCAACAGAAGCCCAAGCTTATGGAATTGTTGATGTTGTAGCGGTGGTTGAGTGAAAAGCCCGGATTTTTTTCGCGCAAATTCTCGATTTCCTATTTTATATTTTTGCTGAATTTACTATAAAATTAAATAGAAGTAATTAAAAATCATCAGGTTAGGATCGATCTAAACCAGCCCATTATTTATATGATATGATTCAACATGCCAACTATTAAACAACTTATTAGAAATACAAGACAGCCAATCAGAAATGTCACAAAATCCCCCGCGCTTCGGGGATGCCCTCAGCGTCGAGGAACATGTACTAGGGTGTATGTGCGACTCGTTCAGATCATGAGCTGGGATAAAAGAAAGAAAACCTTTTATAGTATCAATGATCAGTACCGGGGAATAGGATAGAATAGAAAAAGAAGTCCGTTCAATTCAGTATAAAAAAAAGAATCTATCCATTCTATTGTGTATGAAATTTATGGTTTCCATTGGTGCAAATCCAATCACCTCAATTTAAGATGAGAAGCAATTCTCCATTGGTAGCAAATGGTTATCCATTAAGCGGAGAAAATCCTACTTAAAAATAAAAACATAAAACTTAGGCCCCTCTTGCAAGAACGGACTAACAGGGTTAGCTACCCAGCCAACTTTCATAATTAAATACCGTTACTGTGTAAGTAGATCTAATCGTGAAAGACCTATTACTGGATAATTCATGGGTAGAGCCAAAGAATGTGAACTATACAAGTTACCAATAACATTGATTAAATGAAGTAAAGGCTCCGGTGTATAGAGAAAACCTCACCGTTTAAGAAGTAACCATATAAACGAAGGAAGCCACTATTTCTTTATCCATTTATATTTTTTATTTATTATATTTTGATACCTAGTAAAATTAAATTTCTTATTTCGAAGTGAAATGTCTAGAAAAGAAAAATAGCGGTCGGGAAGGTTATAGTAGCCAAAGTCATTGGAATTTTTAGTTTATACATTGGAAAAAAGCTTTGTTATTAATAGACTAGGAAAGGGAAAAAGAATAACTGAAAGAAAGGAAATCTATTAGTTATTCGTCAAAGTTTCATTTATTCAATGACCAGAATTAGACGGGGAAATATAGCTCGGAGACGTAGAACAAAAATTCGTTTATTTGCATCAAGCTTTCGAGGGGCTCATTCAAGACTTACTCGAACAATTACTCAACAGAAAATAAGAGCTTTGGTTTCGTCGCATCGGGATAGGGATAAGCAAAAGATAAATTTTCGCCGTTTGTGGATCACTCGAATAAACGCAGTAATTCGTGAAATAGGGGTATCCTATAGTTATAGTAGATTAATACACGACCTATATAAGAAACAGGTGCTTCTTAATCGTAAAATACTTGCACAAATAGCTATATCAAATAAAAATTGTCTTTATATGATTTCCAATGAGATCATAAAAGAAGTAGATTGGAAAGAATACACCGGAATAATTTAAACGGAGTTCCCCGGAGAATGAACTCCGGGAGGGTAAAGTCAAAATAAATATGATAAAAAAATAGTAAAACTGAATGAACACACTCAAAAAAAATCTTTATTCTTGCCCTATTCTTTTTTTTCTTACGACATGATAATTCAATCTATATTTTTCATATTTTTCGAACAAAACATCAATCTGCGTTTGAGTTCGGATTTTACTTTTTTTTAGTCAAGTGAAG